ACGTATATATGTCTCTCTTCTGCTCGTTTTTCCCATGCAATTTGGAATACTTGAACGGTCGATTCTTTTTTTCGTCTGAGCTTCCATCTTTACGAATCAAAGCGCAATAATTTCTAATTATTTAAAACAAATCATTCCATTTAGAAATAAAAAAGATATATATGATGATATGAAATAAAATATATAAGTGTAATAAAAAGACTTTCAAATATCATTTGAAAGCAAAAACGAAAATTATTTAATCTAAAAATAGATCGAATCAAATATTTTTTAATATTAAATGCTATACTATAGAATTGTACTATATAATTGTGATGTGAGAAAAAAACTAAAATTATATATAGATATATTAATCGTTATATTCTATGGTCTATGGTAAGTATGAGTATTGAATATTTCCTTTCAATTCTATATTCTCTTTTTTCGATAGTCATATTCATTATGACTAGCTAATAGGAATCGCCAAGAATGCAAATATAAGTATATAAGTATATTAATTAATAGCTAACAATAGTTTATTGAATCCCTATGCAGGTATAATTTATCTTATGTGAGCCTGCTTAGCTCAGAGGTTAGAGCATCGCATTTGTAATGCGATGGTCATCGGTTCGATTCCGATAGCCGGCTTTTCTCTATTTATTTTCTTCGAGTTTTTACATGATTGAGAATGCCCTTTTGAAATCCGAAATCCAATAATATTGAAAAATCTATTTTTTATCTTATAGGAACTTACAACTATGCCATGAAAAGAATCCCTTTTATCTATTTTTTATCTATATAGAATCTTTATATAGAATATATATAGAATAGAAAGGTCTGGATATTTATTCATCTAATTATTCTTTAGAGTACAAGTACACTACTTCCGTAAACTTCGCTTCATTTATCATTTAGTTCAGTTTTAGTTTAGGTTTATTCTGTAAAATGAAATTTCATCAATAAGAATTCAATATAAATAAGAATAAGGAGTCTTTATGTCGCGTTACCGGGGACCTCGTTTCAAAAAAATACGCCGCCTGGGAGCTTTACCGGGACTAACTAATAAAAGGCCTAGAGCCGGAAGTGATCTTAGAAACCAATCACGTTCCGGTAAAAAATCTCAATATCGTATTCGTCTAGAAGAAAAACAAAAGTTGCGTTTTCATTATGGTCTTACAGAACGACAATTACTTAAATACGTTCGTATCGCCGGCAAAGCCAAGGGGTCAACAGGTCAGGTTTTACTCCAATTACTTGAAATGCGCTTGGATAACATCCTTTTTCGATTGGGTATGGCTCCGACTATTCCTGGAGCCCGTCAATTGGTTAACCATAGACATATTTTAGTCAATGGTCGTATAGTAGATATACCAAGTTATCGCTGCAAACCCCGAGATATTATTACGGCGAGGGATGAACAAAACTCTAGAGCTCTGATTCAAAATTCTTTCGATTCATCCTCTCAGGACGAAATGCCAAAACATTTGACTCTTCAACCATTCCAATATAAAGGATTAGTCAATCAAATAATAGATAGTAAATGGGTCGGTTTGAAAATAAATGAATTGCTAGTCGTAGAATATTATTCGCGCCAGACCTAAACCTAACGAAAAGAAAATAAAAAATCACAAGGGTTCGGACAATTTTGATCCCTTTCGTCGAAGTAAATTAACCTAAGGTTAAGATAAATAAGAGTTTGATCCGGATTTTTCTCCGGTTTAGGTATCATAGAACGGGAGGGAGGTTTTCATTCCTTGTCTACTCTTTTCCTTTCAGTATTTTCCGTGACACAGTAATTAGGAATAAAATATATATCAAAGAAAGGTCTAACTGTTTTGTGTTGGAATATAATTTTATATATTTTACTCTTTTGGTTAGTAAGATCAGTGAATTAGATGAAGGTACGGAAAGAGAGGGATTCGAACCCTCGGTAAACAAAAGCCTACATAGCAGTTCCAATGCTACGCCTTCAACCACTCGGCCATCTCTCCTACATAATGATTATGACCCAAAAACCGAGTGAATAGCGAGCCGGTACTAGTAGATTATTGGATAGGAACGACCAATTAATTCTAATTATAACTATAAAAAATAGATGATTTTCATCAAAGTCAAAGAAAGATCTTTCTTTTGAGGTTAGGCGGATAAATATAAAATATGAAAACTGTTAGAAACATTCTATTCATGTTTGCAAAACCAGCCTTCGCCTCTTTTTCTGTTATTTTATACCGGTACCGAAGGCAATCACTAAATTATAACGAATCAGCTGATTGATGGGTCTATTTTTGCACTTAGGTTAATGGATCTCTTTAGATCACGATTATATTTAGACTATAATTCCATATCTTATATCTTAAGAATTCTCAAATTCCTTTCCAGTCCAGTATTCAGAATATATATAGTTGATTGTATAGTGTATACCTCCTATGCATACAAAATAAAACGGGCGGGTTTTTTCATCATAGAATGGTTATTCGATCTTTTTTTCTTCTTTGGATGAGAATTCAATAAAAAAATTTTT